TATTGAAAAATCTAAGAAAAAGTCCTTCCATTTAGAAGTTAGAAAAACCTGCTATGAAAAAGAATAGTAAAAAGGAAAGAGGACTGGGATCTATACATTGATTTTTTTTTCGAAATTTTTTTTTTGAACCGTATGCATCAAAAAGTGCATGTACGGTTCGTAAGGGATGCAATTGTACCTTACTCAACCGACTTTATCAAGAAAGATTACTTTTTTTAGGCCAAGAAGTTGATAGCGAGATCGCGAATCAACTTGTTGGTCTTATGGTATATTTCAGTCTTGAGGATGCTACCAAAGATTTTTATTTGTTTATAAACTCTCCGGGTGGGGGGGTAATATCTGGATTAGCTATTTATGATACTATGCAGTTTGTGCGACCAGAGATCCATACAATATGCATGGGATTGGGCGCGTCAATGGGATCTTTTCTCCTGGCTTCAGGAGCAATTACCAAACGTCTAGCATTCCCTCACGCTTGGCGCCAATGGGGTTTTTTAGTTGAGAGAAAAAAGAAAACTATGTCTTCGCCATATGAATATTCAGTAATAATAGCATGGCACTTCGAATTCGATATGCAAAACTTTTGTATTGCTTTTTTTCAAAAGATTCGATTATGTATCGAGAGAGTAGTATGAAATCAAAGGTATTTCCGATTTTCTCTTATCTATCGGGAACCAATTCAGCGTTACAAACCTTTTTGTTTTCACACCGAGAGCCTCTTAACAATATATATGTTATAAAATTTTGTTATAAAAAAGAAGAGTGCAAAAAAAAGACTTTTCCTTTTTTGATTGAATTAAAAAGAAACTTTGGGATTGCTGAATCAAAGAAAAAAAATCCATTTTTTAATAGGAAGCAACGGAGCCACCATAGTATTTTTAACATCTCCGAAAAGAAGGGTGGTAATTTGATCATTTATCCTTCTGAGGATGATAGATTCTATTTTTATCTTTCTTGATAAGGGTCCATTTGATTGTGGAGCCGTATGCAATGCACAAAAGACGATGCCCGTACGGTTGTTCAATTCTATCTTTTTTCCTATTATTCTTTATCTTTATTTTCTGTTCGTTTCATCACAGCGGATGGAGAACCCTTCTATCATCAGGGTAATGATCCATCAACCTGCTAGTTCTTTTTATGAGGCGCAAACGGGAGAATTTATCCTGGAAGCGGAAGAACTGCTGAGACTACGCGAAATCCTCACAAGGGTTTATGCGCAAAGAACGGGCAAACCGTTATGGGTTGTATCTGAAGACATGGAAAGAGACGTTTTTATGTCAGCAACAGAAGCCCAAGCTTATGGAATTGTTGATCTTGTAGCAGTTCAATGAAAAAATGGATTTTGTGCAAATCCGTGATGAGATTTTATCTCCGAGTTTACTATTCTAAAAAATGCAGAATGATCTGGTTAGGATCAATCTAAACCAGCCCATTATGTATATGATTCAACATGCCAACTATCAAACAACTTATTAGAAATACAAGACAGCCAATTCAAAATGTCACGAAATCGCCCGCTCTTGGGGGATGTCCTCAGCGCCGAGGAACATGTACTAGGGTGTATGTGCGACTCGTTTGGATCATGAGCTGACGCAAGAAAATCGCTTTCCAGTATGAATGATCAGTACCAGTAAATAGGATCGAACGGAAGAAGGAACTCGATTCATTCACTATCTAAAAATAAGCAAATTGATCTCTCTATTATGGCTAAAGTTTATGGTTTCCGTTGGTGCAAATCCAATCCCCTGAATTTCAAATGAGAACTCCTTTAGTAACAAATGATTATCTATTAAGCGGATCCAATCTTATTGAAATTCAAACATAAAAATGAAGTTTTCACTCGGTCAAGAACGGACTACGAGGGTCAGCTACCGTAGCTAACTTTCATAATTAAATACCGTTACTGTATAGATGGGTCTGATTGTGAAAGACCTGTTACTGGATGATTCATGGGTAGAGCCAAAGAGTGTGGTATGAACTATACAAGTTACCAATAACATTGATTAAATGAAGTAAAGGCTCCGGTGTATAGAGAAGACCTCACCGTTTAAGAAGTAACCATAACCATAGAAACGACGGAACCCACTATTTCTTTATCCATTTTTGATACCTCGCAAAGGAAGGTTTCTTATTTCTTTCGTATTTCGCAGTAAAATACCTAAAAAATAGTGGGAAGGAAGGTTATAGTAGCCAAAAAGCCATTGGGATTTGTATTTTATACATTGGAAAAATCCGCTTGGTTATTAATAGACCAGGACGGGGAAAAGAATAACTGAAAGAAAAGAAATCAATTAGTTATTTATTTGTCAAAGTTTGTCAAAGTTTTATTTATTCAATGACCAGAATTAAACGCGGATATATAGCTCGGAGACGTAGAACAAGAATTCGTTTATTTGCATCAAGCTTTCGAGGGTCTCATTCAAGACTGACTCGAGCTATTACTCAACAGAAAATAAGAGCTTTGGTTTCGGCTCATCGAGATAGGGATAAGAAAAAGAGCAATTTTCGTCATTTGTGGATCACTCGGATAAACGCAGAAATTCGAGAAAGGGGAGTATCCTATAGTTATAGTAAATTAATAAATGATCTATACAAGAGACAGTTGCTTCTTAATCGTAAAATACTGGCCCAAATAGCTATATCAAATAGAGATTGTCTTTATATGATTTCCAACGAAATCAGAAAGGAAGTCGATTGGAAAGAATACATCGGAATAATTTAAATGGAGTTCCCCGGAGTTCATTCTCCGGGGAGGTTAAGTCGAAATTACTATGAGAAAATAGGCTAAAGTCATCAAAATGAATAAATACCTTCAATAAAAAATCTTTTTTTTGATTCGTTTTTTTCTTATGACAGGCATGATAATGAACTCTGAGTTCTCGGATTTGTGTGGAACAAAAACCCAACCGGCGTTTGGGTTCGGATTGGAATTCTGATTCAAGTGAACAAAGAATAAGCCTATTTATTTCTGGTTCTAAGACCAATAGCTCTATCGGTCGACTCAGTTCTTTCAAATTGTTTCTCATTATTGAGAAAGGGTAACAAAGATAAAATACGAGCTTGTTTTATAGCAATAGTAATCAATCGTTGTTGTTTCAAGGTCAATCTATTCACTCGTCTAGATAATATTTTTCCTTGTTCGCTAATAAATCGACTAATTAAATTCATGTTTCTATAATCAATTCGATCCCCCGATTCAATCGGGGGCAAACGCCTACGAAAAGATCGCTTGGATTTATCCATGGTTTTTTGTTTAGTTTTTTTCTTATCCCAAAAATCCTTGTCATTTTAACGCCCGATAGGATTCTTTTTGACTAAAATATGTTCTATTTAGATTTCAGTTCTATATAATGTCATTTTTCCCCTTTCAACATTAAGACATATTTGGTTCGATCTATTTCTTTATCTCCCCATGACTCGTATGTTTGTAACAATAGGGACAGAATTTTCGCAATTCTAATTGATTAGGCGTATTGTGCCGGTTCTTTTGAGTAATATATCTGGAAATGCCCGTTGATACCTTCTTAACACCATTTTGGATACAACCGGTACATTCCAAAATCACCGTTACTCGCGCATCTTTCCTCTTGGCCATAAATCCCCGTTGGATTTTTGATTTACTCAACTCTTCTATTTTGATTCGAAACGAAGAAAAAGAAAGGAAGGAAAAAATAGAAGTTACTAACTCTAAAAGATAAAATTAAAGTAATAAAATTATAAATCAAAGCTATAAGTAAGACAATGATTTTGAAACTCTATTTCAAATCGAAGAACGGTATTTCAGTTAAAGATTTTGTATTCTTGCCCTAGACTCGCATTTTCTTACTCTATCCCCATGCCTCTATTATTATGCATTTATATTAATTCGAATTTGAACCCGGGTCTCTCAGACATTGAATCCACTCTTATCCTTTCTCTTTCATCCCTTGTCCTAAAAATTAGAAAAAAGAGAAAAAGGGAGGGGGGTTAGTCACAGATATTTGATTGTATTTCTAATCTTCTTCATTCCTTCCGATGTCAATAATTAAAATGAAAAAAGGGGAATGTTAACGCATCCGGGAAAAAACGATTAATCTCTATCAATAGACCCGCTAAAGCCCCGAACCATAGCGTACTTAGTACTGGGGCCGCGGAGAGATATGTTTTTAGATCTCGCATTGAAAAACCTCCTTTTTTTTTTATTTAAATACATAAAATAAAGATGATGCATATATGAATGTAGTTAAAGGGCACTTAGAGTTGTACACGGAATCCTTAATTCAAATTGAAATGTACAACGATCCATCAGATTTTCCTTTTCTTTCTTATTATTATTTATTATTATATTATTATTATGTTAAATAAATGAGACAAAAAAGACGAAACGGGTAGAAAAGTTTTCTTTCTCAATGAAGGAAATAGGGATGTGGAAAACAAGACAGGAATTCTCTACAATGACACTGTAGAACAATTGAAGGGATGTGGCGCAGCTTGGTAGCGCGTTTGTTTTGGGTACAAAATGTCACGGGTTCAAATCCTGTCATCCCTACCTATTACTGCTCTCTTGAGCAGTAACGAGTAATCAATTGAGATCGACTCCAATTGCACAGAATCATTCATTTTTATGAAACTTATATGTATACAAAATAAAATGGATTAGGGTTAGAAACAGAATCCTTTTCTTGACAGCCCTTTCCCCTCTGATAAGAAAGCGCTCTTAGTTCAGTTCGGTAGAACGTGGGTCTCCAAAACCCGATGTCGTAGGTTCAAATCCTACAGAGCGTGATTTTTTCTTCGTAGATCATGACCCCCTGGAGATTAAAGAAAGGAGGAGGTCAGTCAACAAAAGAAATGTTAATCAATTAAAGGTCCAACTGATCACCACGCCTGTATTGTAAATATGCAGTTACGAATAATCCAGCCAAAGTAATAGGAATTAGACCTAACACGATTCCAAATAAAAAAACTTCAATCATTTCTATTTTTTGAAAAGGAGAAAAAAGGAGGTAATATTTATACCT